TACAAGAAATTTCTAGCCAGCCTTCCCACAAGAGGTTTTTTCTTAACACCAATTGTATTAGTGCTAGATAGAAATAATAACTCTAACGATTTCTTTGTACTCAATGCTTACTATTTCCAGGAATTAGTCACTTCAACAGTCTTTGATGGTTATACAGATATCCAAAGTACAAATGAGATGGATCTTTGTTTTCCCAACCATTCTTTTCTTTTTAGTCCCGATACCGATAAGGAAAAGGTTAATTTATAACAAAGTTTTTGTTTTGTGTTGTTGATTCCTAGCTGTAGTGCTTTTTCCTCGATGCTACCTATTGGCACTAAAAAAGTAGGATTTACTCCCAATCAATACAGAACCTAGAACCTATAGATGTACCCTTTCGCTCAATACTCAAATAGATAATTGAAGCATCTAAGGCTGCATCAATCGAGGATACACGACAGAAGGAATTGCCCCTATCTCCAAACTTCACCTTCACCAAGCATAGGTTTCTTTCACTAATTTGTTTTTTTTTTCTATTCCTAATTCCATTCTTTTTCTCGTAGAACTGAGGAATCAAAAAACAAGAAAAAAATCAAATCGCACCATCTCTGTAATAGCTAAATGCCTTTTTTTCTACTGAAGTTGTCGGAATTATTTGTAATAAGATATTGGCTACAATTGAAGAGGTCTTATCAATAAAATTTCCATTTATTCGAGATCTAGACATAATTAGCAATCTATTCTATAATTCTTCTCATTCCCCTTCCTTAGGGTAAAATAAAAAAAAGGAATTCTACAGTACGAAATAACATAAAACCAGACTAATTGGAAAAATGTGAGTCTTAAATTGTACCCTTTTTGCACAAAGATGAAATGAAATAGTTGAATTAGATTAGATCTCATTCCAATTTCTCAATATACTAATGACCAGAACCTATCACTATTTCATCTAAGTTGAATAACCAAAGACTTATATTTATTTTCCTAACTCTTTTGGTTTGATTTTGATTCAAAAAGGAAAAAGAATGGAATAATCATTTCATGAGAAAATCCAATTTTCAAAAAAAAAAATTTCAAATAGAGTAACCATACATTTTGTTTGCATAAAATATATATGCTACGCTATACAATTGAAATAGAAAAATTCATCGGACGATTGACTTTCTATGAAAAAATCGTCGGTCGGTCATACCTGTACTACAATTAAAATGAAAAACTCACTATTCGTTTGGGTTTTGGTCAAGAATAAGATTCTATTCTGTAGGAGAGATGGCCGAGTGGTTCAAGGCGTAGCATTGGAACTGCTATGTGGACTCTTGTTTACCGAGGGTTCAAATCCCTCTCTCTCCGCCCTACCCGATTACTTCTCAATAAATTTCGATTCTTTCTTTTTTTTTTTTTTTAGTAATTTCTTATCTTTATTTAGTATTTATTCCGTTTGTTTATTGATATATTTACCTATGAAAAAAAGGAAAAATAAAAAACGAATCTCATTTCTTTTTTTATTCCTCACGCCCAGGATTACGTCCCGGATCATTAGATAAAAATCCGAAGATGAAGAGAGAGACAAAGAATATTACTACTGTATAAACGAATAGTTTTAGAGTAAACATTACACAATCTCCAAGATAAGATCTTTCTTTTGAAAAAGGGAATAGATCACCTATTTTACAACATACACTATTTTTATATGATTTTTTAAAGATGAAAAAAGTTTTCTTTTTTCATCTTTAAAAAATCATCAATATGACTTTAAATTTTAAAGTCATAAGTAGAGATTTCATTTTTATCGAAAACTTACAGCAGCTTGCCAAACAAAGGCTAAGAGAAAAAAGAATACAGGGATAACCGGCATAACGTCTACGATGGGATTGAAAGGGGCATATGCCTCGGGTAATTTGGTGAAGAAAAGACTACTCGAATTTGAATAAAGGGTAGAATTAAGACAGATACAGATTGAACTAAAGATATTAAGCATAACAAAGATTTTTTTTTTTCTTTGACTTCTCTCCAATCAAAAATACTTCCTTGCATTCTCCAATCAAATGAAAATACAAAGAATTCGACTTTCATAGAATATCTTAATTGAATTCTATGTAATGATCAATTGTAACAATACAATTGTAACAATCAAAAAATTCTTTGAATTTTAGATCAAGATATCTATTGAATCCTAGTAATAATGTTCCATATGTATTTTGGTTGGTTATTGACGAATAACAACTATTTTTCTTTATCTTTCTGATAAATCCAAATGGGACGTGGCCAAGTGGTAAGGCAATGGGTTTTGGTCCCGTTATTCGGAGGTTCGAATCCTTTCGTCCCAAAAAGTTTTCATCAGAAACTAAAGACTCTTCTTTATTTCAATTTAATTGAAAAATTTTTTCTTTCATGTTGGATACAATGTAATTCGATTAATCCTTTATTCTGAATTCTAAGAATCAGACTAATACTAATATTAATATCCTTCTTTTTTTTTTTTTCTTTTTACTTTTTTTACTTATGATTCAAGAATCTTTCGATCAATTCCATAAAGTAAATGGAATATGGTACTCAAACACTCATTACATTGATTAAAAATTATTCATTTGAACTAAATGATAAATAAGATGCAAAAGAAAAAAAAAGATCTAATCTATCTTTAAGACCAGTGATGAAATTAGTACAAAAAAACCTTACTCTTTAATTTTATCTTAAAATCTTAAAATGCGAAGTTGGGATGGGGCCCCATTTTTACTCTTTTAATTTAAAAATTTAAAAATGAAAAAAAAAAGAATATGGAGTTTAATTTAAGAAGTTAAGAAGTGAAAACCTTTCAGGATAAACACTTATCTATCTATTCTATCTATGCTATGGATAAATAGAAATCTTATTGTGTATTATTATATATCATATTGTTTCAGCCAATGACTATTCATAATTCCATATTGAATTAACTGGTTCAAAATTCTAATGAAATTGGGGGGGGGATGGTATTGTTATGGTATTGTTATGGTAAAACTTCGTTTGAAACGATGTGGTAGAAAGCAACGTGCGACTTGAAGGATATGATTGGCTGTGGATTCTAACATCCATCATCTTCATTCTCTAGAAGATGCTCTTGTCTCGACATAGTTTATTCTGCTAAGAACCTAATCTCATTTGTCTTGTCTTGGATTAGTAAATAAAAAGACTAATGGTATAGCATATAGTGGAGCTCGAGCAAAAATGATTGATTCATTTATCGGAGGACTAATCTAGGGTTAGTGACAATCAATAAGTTAGACCAACTTTGTAAATATTAAAAATTCTAAAAAAAAAAATATTAAAATAAAATATAAATAGAAAAATAAGAAAAATATAAATAGAGAAATTCAATCTTGAACAAGTTTGAAATTTTAAAAGTCAAATTTGTAGAGATTTTCAATCTGCTTTGATCAGAAGTGTATAACAAAGGAATCAATCTTTTGTATGATTTTTCTTTTTTCCATAGAAGGAATAGAAGGACAAAAAACAAAGGGGTATGTTGTTGCCTTTTTGAAAAGAATTACCGAAGTAATGTCTAAACCCAATGATTTTACAAAGCGCAAAGAAAAGAAAACCGAATTTCGGAACAAGTAAATGCTATTTTTACTCGTCTCAACAATTGGATCAGAATGAGTAAAAAATAGATCTGAAAGGAGACAAAAAAGAGGTTAGAGACAGCTCAAGAAATTCTAAGGATTTTTTTTCGAACTCTTTCAAAAATACCCAACTTGAGTTATGAGTATGAATGAGATTTCTTTTTTTTTCTGTAAAGAAGAAGAAAAAATACTCAAATTATAGTCTAAATGTATCCATTTGTTATCATATTTGTTATTTATATAATATATAAATCATATCTTTTATATTTATACAATTATTTATACAATTTTTTATACAATTTATACAATATAAATAAAATACAATATAAATAAAAAAATAAATAATTTAAATAATTAAAGTTAAAATCATTTTTGCTCGAGCCGTATGAGGAGAAAACCTCCTATACGTTTCTAGGGGGGGTTTATCTACATCTATCCCAATGAGCCATCTATCGAATCGTTGCAATTGATGTTCGATCCCGAAGAGAAGGAAGAGATCTTCGAAAAGTTGGTTTTTATGATCCGATAAAGAATCAAACTTATTTAAATGTTCCTGTTATTCTATATTTCCTTGAAAAAGGTGCTCAACCTACAGGAACTGTTCATGATATTTTAAGGAAAGAAAAATTCTTTCTTTAAAGAATTTTGAGTTGATTTTGATAAAAATATAAAAATAAAAAGGAAAGAAAAAAAAGTAATGAATAAAATGAATAAAAAAGGGTAGGATAACAAATCCCTATCTTTGTATTATTCATAGTTTGTTCTATATTCTACTTAATCTTATTTCTTATTTTTACTTCTTCTTTTATTTACCCTTTTTCTTTTTTCTATTGTAATGTAAAACCCCCCTTTGTAGAGGGGGGGGGGTAGTCGTCTTTTTTTCCATAGAAGGACAAAAAACAAAGGGCTTCTTGTACTTTTATTATTATGTCTTTTTTTTAAGAAACCCAATATTCTTTTCTATCTCTACCTTTTACTTTTTTTTTACTCTAATTTTTTATTTATCTTCTGATAAACCAACACAAGTTCTTTTTTCATTTCTTGACATTTTTGTTATAAAAAGTCCATTCATATTGACAATAGCGTCTTGACCAAATACAAATATAATTATATGATGGATATATAAATCTGTTTATCTACATTCCTTCCCTATTGTTTCTTTCCTTCACTTGAGTAAAATGGATGTTATGCTGGATTTATTATTAGTTATTTAAATAAATTATTTAAAATTTTTTTTTTTTGTTTGAATTTCTTCTTTTTTGAATTTTGAACAGGATCTACTTGATATTTTGGTGTTTAGATTTGTTTGCAGTTGTACAGCGCAATTCCATTCTTTTTTTTTTTTATTTCGAACATATCTACACATTATATTCATATTGATTCGGGTTGCTAACTCAACGGTAGAGTACTCGGCTTTTAAGTGCGACTATGATCTTTTACACATTTGGATGAAGGAAGTAATTCGTCCAGACTATTGGTAAAGTCTATAAGACCGCGACTGATCCTGAAAGGTAATGGATGGGAAAAAAAGCATGTCGTCCAAATACAAATAAATAAAAAAGAATATTCGAAAAATATTAAAAATATTAGATATTAGAATAAAAGTATTATTATATTATTATAGAATTCTATATTCTAATTCTATTCTACAATAATATTCTATTCTACAATAATAGAAAATAAAATTTAAAATTAAATATTAAATAAATTAACTAAAATATAAAAAATATAAATAAAATAAAATATAAAGATATATATATATATAAATAAAAGAAAAAAGATATATATATAAATAAAATAATATAAAATAGAAAAAAAAAAGAAAAAGAAAAGAAGAGATTTCATACTATAATTACTATAATAATAGAACATATTAATTAGATTAATAGAACATAATAATTAGAACATAATAATCTGTTTTTTTATAAAAATTTGGAAATTCAAGTAAAGTATAACTATATAACTATAAGTAAAGAAGTAAAGTAGAAGGGGTCTAGTTAATAAATGGATAGAGCTTTATGGTTCCAATTCGAGTAAGGCAAAAAAAAAAGCAACGAGTTTATGTTCTTTATTTGAATGATTACCCAATCTAATTACTAATTAGACGTTAAAAATAGATTAGTGCCCGATGTGGGAAAAGGTTTTCTTGTAAATTGTGAGTAGACTGTTGATTTTTTTTTTAATCAATCCTAATTATTCCATATTCAAGAATATGGATGGGAGACGGATGTGTAGAAGAAATAGTATATTGATAAACAAAATTTATTCCAAAGTCAAAAGAACGATCAGGTTGCAAAAATAAAAGATTTTCACCCCTTATTCCTATTCCTTATTTTTTTTCTATTTTCTTTGTTTTATTGTCATTCTAGTTATCTTAAATTAACAACGATTGGTCAAACGATTGGTCAATTGGATAGAAAGGACACGGAAAAAGATCGGGTGATTGGACTCTCTGTCCCCGGAGTATATATTACTTAGTTTTTCTTACTTTTACATATTTTTTTTACATTACCTTTTAACCTTTTACATCACAATACACAATTTAATATTAATATAATATTAATATATTTATATATTTAAATTTTAAAAAATGTAAAAAATGTATATATATATATACATTTTTTTTTTAATACATTATCATATCATTATTTATCATTATCATTATTATATTATTATTATATTATATATATAATATAATAATATATATAGAATAATGAATAATAAATTCTATATTATAAATTATTATAAATTATATATTATATATAATATATAATAGAACGTATATATACACCGTTCTGACCATATTGTACTATGTATTATTCATTTTACAACAAAAAAGATAGACCTTCCCCTTTTTTTTTGTTCCAGTACCAGTAGAAATTATGTAAATGGAAGAATTAGAAGGATATTTTTTTTTTTCAAAAAGGATATTTTTAGGAAAAAAAAACTTCCTATATCCGCTACTCCTGAAGGAGTATATTTATTCACTTGTTCATGATCATAGTCTTCTTTTTTACGAACCTGTCAAAATTTGTGGTTATGACAATAAATCTAGTTTAGTACTTGTGAAACGTTTAATTACTCGAATGTATCAACAGAATTCTTTGATTTCTTCGGTTAATGATTCTAACCAAAAAGGATTTTGTGGTCACAAGAATTATTTTTCTTCTAATTTTGCTTTTCAAATGGCATCAGAAGGTTTTGGAGTCATTCTGGAAATTCCATTCTCGTCGCGATTAGTTTCTTCCCCTGAAGAAATAAAAATACCAAAATCTCTGAATTTACGATCTATTCATTCAATATTTCCTTTTTTAGAGGACAAATTCTTACATTTAAATTATGTATTAGGTATACTAATACCCCACCCCATCCATCTGGGAATCTTGGTTCAAATCCTTCAATGCTGGATCAAAGATGCTCCTTCTTTGCATTTATTGTTAAAAATTTTTCACGAATATTATAATTCGAATAGTCTTTTTACTTCAAAAAAAAAGAAGATTTTTGGCTTCTTATATAATTCTTATATATGTGAATGCGAATTTCTTTTACTATTTTTTCGTAAACAGTCTTCCTACTTACGATCAACATCTTCTGGAGTTTTTCTTGAACGAATGCATTTCTATGGAAAAATAGAGTATCTTGTAGTATGTTGTAATTCTTTTCAAAGGATCCCATGCTTCTTCAAAAATCTTTTCATGCATTATGTTCGATATCAAGGAAAAGGAATTCTGGCTTCAAAGGGTACTCTTATTCTGATGAAAAAATGGAAATATCATCTTGTAAATTTTTGGCAATCTTATTTTCGCTTTTGGTCTCAACCATATAGGATACATATAAAACAATTATTCAACTATTCCTTTTCGTTTATGGGGTATTTTTCAAGTGTACTAAGATATTCTTTGGTAGTAAGAAATCAAATGCTAGAGAATTCATTTCTCATGGATATTCTGATTAAGAAATTAGATACCATAGTTCCAGTTGTTTCTCTTATTGGATCAATGTCGAAAGCCCAATTTTGTACTGTATTGGGTCATCCTATTAGTAAACCGATTTGGACTGATTTTTCAGATTCTGATATTCTTGATCGATTTTGTAGAATATGTAAAAATCTTTGTCGTTTTTACAGTGGATCCTCAAAAAAACATGTTTTGTATCATATAAAATATATACTTCGACTTTCGTGTGCTAGAACTTTAGCTCGTAAACATAAAAGTACAGTACGTACTTTGATGCGAAGATTAGGTTCGGGATTCTTAGAAAAATTCTTTATGGAAAAAGAACAAGTTCTTTCTTTAATCTTCCTCCAAAAAATCTCTTTTTCTTTACATGGATTACATAGAAAACGTATTTGGTATTTGGACATTATCTGTATTAATGATCTGGTGGATTCTTCATGATTATTCATGAAACCCTTTCATTAAAAAAAAAAATTCATGAATTTGGATTTTGAAATGCTCAAATGCTCATACTCATTATAATTCTATATCCTATTGTTTGTTTGTATATATTTGTATATATATTAATATATATTAATTAATTATAATTAGTTATAATTAGTTATTAACTAATTAATTAACTAATTATATTATTATATTATAGTTAATTTATATTTTTATATTATAGTTAATTATAGTTAATTAGAAAAGAAATAGAAAAGAAATGTAATTCTAATAAAGAAATGTAATTCTAATAGTTATATGAAAAATATTTATATAAATAGAGAATAAAAGAGATTAAAATTATTATACTTTCTTCTCGGTATGTAATCATTTTTTCTTTTCAATATAAACATAGGGAAAGTCGTGTGCACTGAAAGGTGCAAGCACGCTTTAGGGAGGGATCTTTTTCCTTTTTTTTGTTTTTCAACAAGGAAAAATTATGTACTCCATCCGACTAGTTCCGGGTTCGAGTCCCGGGCAACCCATACCAAAGTTCAAAAGAGGAACATTTCATTTAAAAATTGGAACTCATTTTATTTTTAAAATGTTCTCATAGGTTTAGTCATATTCATAAGGATATTAATTTCGATTGGTTGACATTTACATATAAGCCATATTATACTGTTAAATAACAAGCTTTAATTAACTATATTTATAATTTTTATAATTTATAGTTAATACGTATGCTTGGGAGTCCTTAAAAATGGAATAAACCAAAATCGTATCATGACTGCAATTTTAGATAGACGCGAAAGTACAAGCCTATGGGGTCGTTTCTGCAACTGGATTACCAGTACTGAAAATCGTCTTTACATTGGATGGTTTGGTGTTTTGATGATTCCTACTTTATTGACTGCAACTTCTGTATTTATTATTGCTTTCATTGCTGCTCCTCCAGTCGATATTGATGGTATTCGTGAACCAGTTTCTGGGTCTCTACTTTATGGAAACAATATTATCTCCGGTGCCATTATTCCTACTTCCGCAGCTATAGGTTTGCATTTTTATCCAATATGGGAAGCGGCATCTGTTGATGAATGGTTATACAATGGTGGTCCTTATGAACTTATTGTTCTACACTTCTTACTTGGTGTAGCTTGTTATATGGGTCGTGAGTGGGAACTTAGTTTCCGTCTGGGTATGCGCCCTTGGATTGCTGTTGCATATTCAGCTCCTGTTGCAGCTGCTACAGCTGTTTTCTTGATCTACCCTGTTGGTCAAGGAAGTTTCTCTGATGGTATGCCTTTAGGAATATCTGGTACTTTCAACTTCATGATTGTATTCCAAGCGGAACACAATATTCTTATGCATCCATTTCACATGTTAGGCGTAGCTGGTGTATTCGGCGGTTCTCTATTTAGTGCTATGCATGGTTCTTTGGTAACTTCTAGTTTGATTAGGGAAACCACTGAAAACGAATCCGCTAATGAAGGTTACAGATTTGGTCAAGAAGGAGAAACCTATAATATCGTAGCCGCTCATGGTTATTTTGGGCGATTGATCTTCCAATATGCTAGTTTCAACAATTCTCGTTCTTTACATTTCTTCCTGGCTGCTTGGCCTGTAGTAGGTATCTGGTTCACTGCTTTGGGTATTAGCACTATGGCGTTTAATCTAAATGGTTTTAATTTTAATCAATCTGTAGTTGACAGCCAAGGTCGTGTTATTAACACTTGGGCTGATATCATAAATCGTGCTAATCTAGGTATGGAAGTAATGCATGAACGTAATGCTCACAATTTCCCTCTAGATCTAGCTTCTGTGGAAATTCCTACTACAAACGGATAATAATTTTTTTATTTTATCTTAATATTTTATCTTATCTTAATATAGATTAAGAAATTTATAAAATATATAATATGGTTTGGTATGCCATGAATCCAACAAGGTAGCAATCCCCCCAAACATGGGGGGGATTGCTACCTTGTTGGATTCATGAGTCTTTCTTTTTCCTTTCTTTTTCTTTCTTTTCTTTCTATG